GAATGGCTACCGCCTAATGTGTCATTTGACCTCAGTCATTCCAGGCAAAAGGATCCGTTCCTGGACTTAGGTTAGGGCAAGAAGGCTACGGTTAAAAACCACCGACATGTCAAGATCAAAATTCGAAAGGTAGATCATTTCCGTAACGCTTTCGCAGAAAGGTTCGGTCTTTAATCTATATCAATAGCAAACCAACCGAATCGCTGCCTTTAAGGGGGAGTACTGCTTATGGCTTTGTACAGGTAAAAGGCAGTATTCCACAATGTCATGGGGGCTAAGCTTGTCATAATGTACCGGAATTGGGTATTTCAGGGGATGGTGAGTCATCTAAGGGATTTGGCATTTGAACAAGAACCTTTGAGCATTTCCCAATCAATAGGAGTTTTATTTATGAGTCCAAATGAGCTCGTGAAAATAGTAACTCGTCTTTCCGCCCTGGTCCCGCGAAATAAGTCAGACTTCAAAAGTCCAATGGAAATAGAATAGGTGCCAGTATCCATAGGCTTGTAGGTATGAGTTCGGATGTAGGCTGTTCTCTAGCCATAGAGAACAGTCGTCTCAGGAATCGTTTAGAGTGTTAGCAGATTTCCTTAGCGAAAAAAAGGGGAAGTCACTTGTCTCTTCGATTGACTTTCATTCAATATCCCATTCCCGCTGCATCGGCTGGTCAAAGATCACCCCAAAATTGATTCAAAAGCTGCGGTTGGCATGGCAGTGTGAGGTGCTCGTCGATCTCTCCGAACCATTATACCCCAAGCCACGGCGAAACAGCCCAAGCGCAAGCAAGCTTGGCCGCCCAGCGTCCTCAAATCATTCAATGTCATCAGCTGAGAATGTAGATCAGTCATCAATAAGTAAGGCCCAGAGAGCACACTTACATTCATTGCCATGTTCGATCTGAGTACAATCGAATTGCTAAGTTACAGCTACTCCTAGTGCGAAGAAAAAGAAAGAAAAAAAAGGGACAACAGCGTGTTGTGGTCGCGTACCCTTTGCACAGTGTTCTCTTCTGACTTTTAGACCTCCACTCCCTCTGCCACCATTCAATAGGCTTTACTTTATAGCTTCTTCTTGCTTGAGCTGAGCACGTAAGCCAAGCCTTCACTTACTTATTCGTAGACTTTTCTGGAATCTCCATCTCCTCGTCGCACTTGTCAATCCGCCTTTCAAGAATATCTTGAATAATAGATCCCTCCATAAAGAAAACCGATGGAACAACCACATCACCCTAATCATGAGGAAATGCGCTATGCTATAATATCGCCCAAAGAGCTTCGGCCTTAGCTTTTGCAAAGCTTCTTTTCCCTTTCTTTTTTGCACAACCTCTTCTGTTATAGAGTCCAATCGCGAGAGTCTAAACTTTGTTGCACTGGTCCGAGTTCGCCTGCCTTCTACTTAGTAGGTATGATGGGTGAACCGAACCGAGCCCCTATTAGAGATTAGACGGAGCTTCGTTGGCTGGAATAAAAGCACAATAAGTTGCTTTACAAAAGGAGTCCTTAGTATGTGTCAAAACCGTTATAGTACTACTACACCGAAGTCTCGTACTCGAACTGGCAAGAACGGCCCAGCTTGCTGGCTGACTATTACCTGCTTACTTACTGGCTGACTTGGCAGCTGCCTTGAAAGCCTATTCCGATGGCTCCTTCCTAAATAAGTTATCTAAAAGTCAGTCTTTCTTTTTGTTTTCAACGATCTAGTGCTTGGTCCTTCACCTTTATGAGTAGGACTGACTCCCTTACATAGGTCTTATGTTCAGTACTTCGTATCAGGTTCTATCTATGGGACCTTAACGATAATTTTTTTGTTCTTTCTGAAAAAACCTAAGAGGTCCGTGACTGACCCTGTGTTCAGCACATGAGTTAGCGTTACCGCGTATTTAGTGGAAGCAGATAGTTAGGGGCTGACCTGGTACCACTTTGAGTTACTGCCCCGAAGTACTAGACCAGCTCCTGTTGAAGAATAAGGCTTTTGAGCTGCCTGAGCATTGAATTTGGAACACAGGCCAAACGAAGTCGTACTGAGGACCCTAAGTACTGTCAAATCGGTACGTACAACATCCCCTTGAAAATTGCTGGACCTTCACGAACTTGCTGGAAACGGAGTACCATGCCGGCAGGATCCCTATAAAGAAAGCCGCACAGAAAGAGAAGACTACTTGGAATTCGGTGGGAATCCACAAAGACAGCGTAGGAGATATCGCCCATTATACTGCAATATGGTGAGCATAGCCATGTCTGATGAAAGAGCCACCTGCTGACCTGGTGTTGACGAACAAGTTCCGGAAGCATGCGAACAAGACTTGGGATCGCGGCTCGTACCAGTAAAGCCACAGAAATCAAAGAAGGCGCACGAAGGAAGGCAGTAGCACTAGCTTGAGAATTTGTTCCGAGGAATGAAAAATAGCTGGACCTATTATTGAAGGGGGCTCTAACATCATCAAATTCTGTTATTTAACCCCAGATTAATTATTAATGAGTAGCACAGAAGGCCACTCGCGCCACAGAAGTGGTATATAAGTGGTTATCCTTAGCAGAGTGGTGGTACGACACTACTTATCATACCACAATGAAAATGACCCCATTTGAATTGAAGCCCTCTATCGCTATGCTCCAACACTTATACCTATGCCCCAGCCTGAAGGTTCCAATGTTGCCTCGGCAGAGAGTCATCTCAGGGAGCAGTCGACTGTCATACAGATTTCGAAGGACAGTCAAGGGCACAAGTTAGAATGAAGCAATATGAGGATCAACATAGAAGTGAGAGGGAATTTTCAGTTAGAGACTGGGTTTTCTTGCGATTCCAGCCCTATACTATAGGCTTTTCCATAGCTGCTAGACAAAAAGACCCAGCAAGCATCAGCTCTTCCTGAGAAGGATTCAATCCAGCCACAGGTTCCCCTGCGACTTCGTCTTCCGCTCATAAGTAAGCTCTTCTCCACGGCATATTTTGACTCTGATCTTCGCTTCCTTCATTCGGTTTCTGGTTCTTGGCTGAACCAGTAGGTTTCCAACCTTCAAAGCAGCTGCTTTTACGCTCAAATACAAATGAAATTCGTGCTCAGTTCAAGTCAGCAGGATCTATCTCTTATGCAAGGTTTATTGATGAAGGTTACCTATTATTGTAAATCTATATTTTATATATAAAGTAAAAAAGGCGCTCTCGTGCAATCTAAACAAGACAAACTTACAGAATCAAAGAACCTAACAAATGTAGGCGGAATACACTCATGATCTGCTTCACAAATGGGAGATTGGGTCGAAATCTATTTGTGAGATTAGGGATCGGCATATATTATCATAAGCATAAACATAAGTGAGGAGACCTGATTCAAATTCAAAAAGAACCTCTAGGAAGGTACCCTCGGCCGCCTATGACGGAGGACTTTTTTCCTCTTCTCTGAAATCGTAATTTTTCTGATAGGAACAGGCTAAACAAAAAGAAAAGGGGCTGTTTTTCGTCGGAATAGGGGCCTGTTGACACAATCCCATTTCTTTCTCCCTTTCTTTCCGTTGGTCAACAACCAACAAAAGTTCTCGTTTAGTTCTTCACTACTCGTACAGGAAGGCCTCTCTTTCTGTATGGGGGGAATCCTTTATTCTCAATCAAGATGCCTCAACTGGATAAATTCACTTATTTCACACAATTCTTCTGGTCATGCCTTTTCCTCTTTACTTTCTATATTGCCATATGCAATGATGGAGATGGACTACTTGGGATCAGCAGAATTCTAAAACTACGTAACCAACTGCTTTCACACCGTACGAACAACATCCGGAGCAAGGACCCCAACAGTTTGGAAGATATCTTGAGAAAAGGTTTTAGCACCGGTCTATCCTATATGTACTCCAGTTTATTCGAAGTCTCCCAATGGTGTAAGGCCGTCGACTTATTGGGAAAAAGGAGGAAGATCACTTTGATCTCTTGTTTCGGAGAAATCAGTGGCTCACGAGGAATGGAAAGGAACATATTATATTTGATCTCGAAGTCCTCATATAGCACTTCTTCCAATCCTGGATGGGGGATCACTTGTAGGAATGACATAATGCTAATCCATGTTCCACACGGCCAAGGAAGCATCGGTTTTTAATCTCATTATGACTTGGTCGTTCAGAAGAGATTCTTTCTCGATCAGAATAGTGGAATGGAGGGCACTACAAGAAAGATATACTCCTTTTCAAATCGCCCCGCGAAGACAGACGTTCAGAAAGGTTCTCGAGATTCTCAATCGCTCTTTTTTTAGTGGGGAGGAATAGTACGGGAAGGGAGCGAGACCAAGCCGAGCCACTAGTAGAGTAAGCCCTTCCCACGTGTCAAAATGAATTGCAGCCTCAACCAGAGAGATCAACCTGCGCCTTTGATGTTAGGCCCCGGCGGAAAGTTTTCCGAAACCGAACTGAATGGAATTGTTACTTTCCAAAAATGCTTTCTGAAAAGAAAGAAGGTCCATTTTCCCACGTAGTTCGTCGGTCAAACCAACAATTCTCTTCTCAAAGTAATAGGGAGATCCTTTTCTAGTTAGACTTCTTGCAATGAAAGAACCATCCCTTCCTATTTGTTTGTCCTGTCAGATAGAAAGAGAGACCCCAAAGAGCCTTCTTTACCACTTTAGGGGGCGGGGGTGAAGGGGGGGTTTACATGCAACCGAGGCAAAGTTGTTTATGATTGAATCTCAGAGGCACTCTTATCATTTGGTAGATCCAAGTCCATGGCCTATTTCGGGTTCACTCGGAGCTTTGGCAACCACCGTAGGAGGTGTGATGTACATGCACTCATTTCAAGGGGGTGCAACACTTCTCAGTTTGGGCCTAATATTTATCCTATATACCATGTTCGTATGGTGGCGCGATGTTCTACGTGAATCCACGTTGGAAGGACATCATACCAAAGTCGTACAATTAGGACCTCGATATGGGTTTATTCTGTTTATCGTTTCGGAGGTTATGTTCCTTTTTGCTCTTTTTCGGGCTTCTTCTCATTCTTCTTTGGCACCTACGGTAGAGATCGGAGGTATTTGGCCCCCAAAAGGGATTGCGGTTTTAGATCCTCGGGAAATCCCTTTTCTTAATACTCTTATTCCCCTTTCATCCGGAGCTGCCGTAACTTGGGCTCATCATGCTATACTCGCGGGGAAGGAAAAACGAGCAGTTTACGCTTTAGTAGCTACCGTTTCACTGGCTCTAGTATTCACCGCCTTTCAAGGAATGGAATATTATCAAGCGCCCTCCACAATTTCGGATAGTATTTATGGTTCTACCTTTTTCTTAGCAACTGGCTTTCATGGTTTTCATGTGATTATAGGTACTCTTTTCTCGATCATATGTGGTATTCGCCAATATCTTGGTCATCTGACCAAGGAGCATCACGTTGGCTTTGAAGCAGCTGCATGGTACTGGCATTTTGTAGACGTGGTTCGGTTATTCCCATTTGTCTCTATCTATTGGTGGGGAGGTATATGAAGGAACGAATCAGTGGATTGAAGAATGAAAGCTCGAAGACAAAGAGAAGCGGGCTTTTCCAAAGAATTACTGCAGCTTTCCCACTCCCTTTGATTATCATATACAAAAAAGTCTCTTCCACTTTCCTACCAAATCTCTCTTTATTCTGGCACATAAATGAAGGGATCGAAGAGATTATGGCAGATCATGTTCACCAAGAAATGACCCGAAATTGGATCTTGGTCTATTTGAGATTGTTCCTTTTAATCGTAATCAAAGATGTTTTCTTGTCTCTCGTTTCTTTTCTGAACAAATCGAAGAACCTAATGGATCGAACTCATCCTTGGCTGCTACGAAAGAAATAGGCCTTGCGTTGCGGAAGGAACGTTCTGCTCTGAGTTGAAGGCAAGAGCTCCTTCCCTCCCTTCCTTATCGACATTAGCTGTATCCCATATCTCCCCATATCGTATTTAACTAGACCCCATCCCTCGCTTTGACTGTTCACCATATGTGTATCGTACCGACCCCATATCATACGTACAAGAATTGATTCCTTCTCCCCATATCACTCATTCACATGCCATCTCATTGTTCACCCGGAAAATATTCTTGTTTAAGACAGATCGCTTCCCTCAGTCAGCGGGAGGCCTAGTCGATGTAGGCCCTCAAAGCAAACGGCGGGCAGACCAGTCGAAGGAGTAGTTCACTTACCTGTTTGTACATATACTATACTCATACCCATATTACGATACATATGTGTTCACCCTATCTTGCTTTCACGGCTTTGACCGGGAACCAAACCAAAGAGCCAATACACCAACAACCAAGGAACGGGAGTGGGTGGTCCCTAGGAACGGCAGAAAGGAAGTACTGGTTCAACCAGATACGAGTGACGGAACCGGTGTTGATCAAAGACATGCGCCGAGTGCCAGGAATGCCTATAAGCCGATAGAGTCGTTTTAACATGCCATGAACCGAGAGCCGCCCAGGGACTGGACTCCACTAAGAGGTTCTTTCTCTCACGTCATTTCGCCCGCCCGTTTCATTTCCTTTTGCCGAAGTTCGTTCAGTCGGTAAGCATCCCGTTAGCTCTTCATATTTCCTAGCCCATCTATCCCCACTATCTCCGAATTCTGTAAGCCGTAATAAGTCCGTAAAATGTGAATAAAGTCCTCACGCGAAAGTGAATCGCCTTCGCTTATCTTGTTTTTTAAGGTCAGTTCTTGTATGATGTCGACGAAGGTCTCATGTTCACGATTATTATTCTTGCAAAACTCGGAAAGTATTAAAGCACATTTATTCCTCAAGCTGTCGATTGTGTCAGTCGGAAGTGCATACGGCAGATCAGCTTCCTCTACCTAGGTATGGATTGGATGCTCCTCCTGCTCGGGCAGGACTCTCAGACGGCTATGATCGGACAATAGAGTATGTAAGATATAGCTCGTGCCTCTTAGGCTTAACAAGATGGGGTTCGGATGAAAACGGATCTCGCTAATCCAGTCTATTCTATTTTGTCCAGTCTATTCTATTTTGAATAGTCCAGGTAGTTGACTACAGGATCGGATCCTCTGTCTTTGCCTGAAACTTTCACTGTCTGTCAAAGGAATAGCTGAACTACTACATTGATTAGGCGGATCTAACTCTTTTGAGAAATGCCCAGAGGCGTCTGTCTACTAGTTCAGTTGAGAACAAGGTGTCGAACTAGACTGATAACTGATCGTCTATCGAAGCGCCTCTTTAAAGGCAGGATGCCAAGAATCGTGTCTCTATATACGAAGAGCAGGCATGCGCGGGACTTTAGGACAAGACTCCGTAAGACCTTTGTTTAATATGCCTTTTGTTTACGACGAATAGGAATAGGTTCTTTTCAGATTTGACATAAGAGGGTAATTCGTCAAATTGGAATCGGATCTAACATGTGCAGCCTAAGCTTACTTCTCTTGGCTCCCGGCGGGGTTGTCTAGTCCTAAAGCTAACCAGTTTACTTACTATTATATAATAAGCCTTAGCCTTCGGCCGATGAAATAGAGATGGCCCGGACCCAAGATTCAGATGGGCTGGATGCTTGGATATTCTTTTCTTTCTTCTAGTAGGGTGGTATGGTAATCCATTTCTTACTTACCAGGCTGGGATATAATCTAAGGTAAGGTTGCTTTCTATGTAGGTAGGAGAGCCTAATCTCTGTACTAGCTCTATCTATCAGGGAAGAAGGGAGGCGATTTCAAAGCGAAGCATTAACTGAAGGATGCGCTTGCCCATGGCCTCATCTTCCCATTTTTTGAGTCTTTAGTCACCGAGAAGACTACTTCTGTAGCTTAAAAACTTAGGACACCACTTTTTCTAAAGTCGGGTGCAAGTCTTGCTGAGTCAACTCTCAACCCATAATTTATTAAGAAGAAAGCTTAAGAAATTGGCAAGAAGTAGGATAGGAGGAGCATTAGTAGCGAATCCCTGAGATTGGAATTCAATCTCGAGAAAGTAATGAAACTTGAATTCAAATTGAATAGATCCGTAAAGCAGAATAATGATTTTCATCTGAAGTAGCCATTCCCCTTTCAGTAGTTGAAATACTTTCATCTGTCTAAATGCTTTCCGTAACTCCTTTGATCGAATTTAGAGTAGCTCGTGGATGAACAGATTCGAGAATCAATAAAAAGGTTCCGCTAACCAACTGATACCGTAGTAGAAGATTCGGCTAGTGATCCACCTCTCTATTTCCCAATAGAAAGAGTTATTCTATGAAAAAATAATCTCGTTTTTTTCTTCTTCACATATACAAGCTAAAACTACAGCCAACAGGGTGGAAGTTGTGTCTTTACAGTAACTCTCCTCTAATAGCGTAGGCCGTCCTCCTCTATGTGTCTACAACTTAGGATTCTGTTGGAGCCGTGCTTGCACAGCATGATGATGATAAGAAGAAGAGAGCTTTGGACTAATTTAGCTAAGTTGTTCAATGATAATAATGCATAAAAGAAATTCACAGCTATGGAGAAAACCTGTGCAGCAGTCATAGCAGCGCTTTCAGGTTAAGTTATGGAAGTTCCGTTTTTTTTTCGGGGAAGCCAACCAAGCAAGCAAATCTGTTCTACGATCGGGTATTGTGCCTATTGGATTAGCTGCTAGTGGGAATCTATTCTGTATTATAGCTTTCTCTTCCTTTCAGTCCCTCGTCCATGAATGTGACTCCCTTGCTGGAAGGTCTCCCACGTATAGAACTATAAAGAAATGCCTGTAAGGTCTTTGGTCACTCCTTGGCAGCCTGTCCTAAGTCTAAGAAGCAGGTGACCCCTAATCCACCTGAGGGTGGTAGCAAGGCTACCTCTGAGGGCGATTGGATTAAGGTACAGAAGAAGGGAAAGGGGAAAGATGTTCTAGATAACAGAGTTTCCGATCTGCCTGTCTCTTCATAAGAGCGAGGGTTTTGAATATTAGTCTTGCTGTCCGCTCTGAGCCTGAGAGGATTTCTGATCGTTTAGAGGATCCTGTTAGCAATGCTCCTCTAGCCTTCAACAGTCAGGGTGAGTTGTCAGCTTCTTCTTTGGGGTGAAGGCCCTTCTAACTCGGAAGTAGGGTCACAGTATACGGATACCCCTGTGATAGACAGGGATCTTTCTCTTGTTACAGGTGAACATTCTGAGGGGAAACCCGCTTTGGCCTTTTCTACTCCCACTGGGATTTCGTTAGGGGGAAGCTCTGAACCCCTCACTCTTTCTCCGGACCATAAGCCTTTGGGTGGTTGGTAAGGTTGTCGACTCTGAACGAATGATTTTATGTGAAGAAGAGGTGGTCACTATTATAAAGAATCAGATCCCGCTACAGTTAGGAAATAAAGTGCCATCCGAGAGTCTTCTTCGTCTTTTGCTGGAACTCTTTTCTCTAAAGGTAGTGAAGTGAGCCGAAGGAGAGGCTGGATGGAATTAAGCTCGACCAGCGGGAGAGGAAGCATGATCAATCCGATCTTGTTTCAGAAGCTGGTAGAGAGTAGAGAATAGAATAGGCTGTGATGCCGGGAGAGAGATTTTTGATCTTGAGAGATCCTTTGAATACGACCAGGGGGATAGAAGCCCACGGAGCGGTAGGCTAAGCCGGAAATAGAGAGAGATGTGATTAGATTAGCACGAGGAGGGGAAGAATCTTGGTCGTGGGATAGCAGTTTTTGAATCAGTCTCATTTGGCGTTCAATAAGTAGAAGATCAAGGCAGCTTCTGCTTTTAGGTCAGCTCTTTGGCTCCTTGCTATAAAGAGTGAAGTGACCTTCGGGCGAGGAGAAAGTCAGTAAGAATAGGACCGGAAACTGTGCGTTTGGCTATTGGTGAGTCTGTCTTTCTTGAGAAAAAAAATGGAGCGACCAGCCCCTCCATTTGGGTCATGAGACTAGCCAACTGTCTATCCCTGTGGGCTAACTCAACTTATAAGCTTGCTATCTTAGCGGGATAACCTTTCACTTGGATACGATCTAAATTCCACATTCAAGAAAGAACCAGACCAGGCCAACCAAGAGATAGGATCAGATGAAGGAGAGAGAGAACTACTATTGAAAGAAGGCGAATCGCTACTTCTTGTTGCTATAAAATGGTAAAATACTACTTCTTGGACTGTGCCGACACCCGAGAAGACTAATTAGAGATTTGCTAAGCGAACGAGCCTGAAAGCGCTTCTCCTAGCTTGATCTTAAGTCTTATACATTAATTAAGCAATCTGACTTATATGCTCCTCTCCCCTTGCTTTATTACACCGGTAACTGCAGATGAAGCGAAGGACATCGATTATCTATTTAGACGAACGAAGAATAAGATAAAGGCATCTAATTCACCCGCATCTGTTGGAGGAAGGAATGGACAGATAAATACATACTTTTTCTCCTTTCTCCCATAAAGCTTCCTTTCCTGAATCTTAGCTCTTATCTTTCTTATTTATTCTGACTACTATCACTTTATAAACCGGGCCTGGATAATTAAAGCTTAACGTATCGGGGTAGTACGCCTGGAACAAGAAGGTTCGTCGTACAATTTCGGCGATTACAAAAACAAAGGAGTATATCCCTCTCCCTTAGTGTCTTTCCACTTCCGTCGTTCAGGAACAAACACTTCGCCTAATTCTTTTGAATCCCGGCCCGCTTTTTCCCCACTAACTAATTACGTTACGACCACTGAACAAACTTGGTTGACGCACATAGTTTATGCGCCGCTAATGTAGCGGCTTGTCGAGCATTTGACAAACTCACACCATCCATTTCAAATGGGATTTGTCCTGTGGACACACGAGCAATCCAACCCGCAGGATTTCCTTTTCCTCTTCCCATTCTGACTTCTGTAGGTTTCCCGGTAATAGGGAGATCTGCGAGAACTCTTACCCATATCTTACCATTTCTTCGGAATTGTCCGCTCATAGTACGATGGAATTGCCCAATTATAGCTCGACGCGCTGTTCAATGGCTCGATATGAAAGACGACCAGCTCTACAACTTTTAGTGCCATATCTTCCAAAACCAAGTCGTGTACCGTCCGCAACCCCTACTACATCTGCCTTTACGATATTGACTATATTTCGTACGTTTCGGATATATCACGTCCCCTTTCTTTTTGACTATATGAAATCCACACTTTGACACCTGAGATTCCGTAACGAGTAGATACTTCCGCAGGAGCATAATCTATTTTCTGGTTAAATACATTACTAGATGTTTTTCCATACTTTTTGCATTCAGTTCTAGCTATTTCTGCACCTTCTGATCGACCTGAACAACATATACGGATCCCCTCCACCCCTTTTTTCATTACTAATTGAATATCCTTCACTATTTGACTAAAAATGGAGCGAAATGATCTTGTTTTGTTCCTCGGTTGAAAAGAGATATCTTGAGCAATCGGAGAAGCACTTTGATAAACAGATTTGATCTTGACCGACTCAATTAAGGTATTAGTCTTTGTTCTATTAGACAACAAAGATCGCATTTTTTTCACTTCGTTCAAATAAAAGTTGTACCCATACGGAATTCTTCTGTTTCTCAGTATGATCTCTATCATCATCTCTATTCCCTTTATCAATTCTCCTATCCCACCTAGGTCTATGAATTTCTCTATCAATTCCATTACCTTATCCTTAGCCATGAGGTTCCAACATTTTTTCCTGAATTTTCGTAGGAGTTGTTCCCGGGCATACTCAAAAAAAAGGTTATTATACACCCCAACCCCGTCCCTTGGAAAGAAAAAGGTAGCACCGAAGAAAGGAAAGAGCGAGATGGTGGTTTTTGTTGTTCCCGCGAAGCGAGGATGATTCGACCAGCGAATGAAGTGGGTCAACTTTTTGTCTTCGGCCAAAAACTTTTTCTCGCTGGTCGAGCTTTCGACAAAAAAAGCGAAACGTATTCTCTTATCTAAGCTTCTTCCCTGTGCATTAGCTCCCCCCATGGTAGATGGTTCAAGCACGCCCGGTTCCACGAAATGATTGAGAACTACGACGGGGTCGAAATGCATTTGGTTCTTTGTCTTCAATAAGTATTGCATGACCGAATAATTCAAGGAAGGGCGCACCGCAGGGAGGGTCCTTTTTAGTGGATGACTCGTCGGGCTGTCGGAGGGGGACTTCTTTGACTTCTTTGAGAAAAAGAACTTGAATAACTTCGTTTTTCTGAAGGAGTCGTCATTTAGGAGGGCTATGTCATTTACAAGCCCGGCGTATTTCGGATGCTTGAAGGCCCCGCTGACCCGAAGTGATTTAGAAAGATTCTTCTTTATCGATGGTGATCGGTCATGGTATCCATAGCGTTGCTTCTTTTTCGGCCAAATCCTGATTTCGTTTTGCTTCTCCCGGTCGTCGAGCCTGATCGACTCGACTCTTTTCGCTGCCCCCCGGGCTCTCACTTCGTTTCGTTCTTCTTCTGTACCATCGCTTGAATGAAGACACCCGATCGGCCCGACTTTACCAAATGCCCACCACTGGCCCTTCCCCTTTCCGGGTCTGGATTTTTCGCGTCGTTTCTGTCGTCGTGGTCGACGGGGAAGAAAGAAATGAATGAATGTTCTTTTGGGAAAATGTAGAATAATACACCTACCGAGACGAAAGCCAAAGGTGAGTCTAGTAGGTGGACGTATCGAACCGAAATAAGATCTAAGATTGACATCTTGATACACTGATTTACCATAATAATAAATAGAGTCAATGCAGACTCCGCCGTGGGAAGAGCCGCTTCTTTCTTGCTTGATAGGGGGGCTTCCATTCACCAACGCAGACTAAAAGTGCTCTCCGAACCGTGCTGGATAGTCGCCCATCACACGGCTCTCAAACCCAACCTGTGGTGGATCCCGGGTGACAAAGTAAAAGCCTTTGATCCTTTGCCCCATACTTTGAGATGCTCCTCCCCGCCGATCAAGCGGCGACGCTGCTCTTAGCTTTAAGCCGCTATCGTTCGGTTCGGATAAGTCAAGTCCCTTCGGTCAGTTCGCTCAGGTGATCCTCCCTTATCTTCCCTAACGTTCAGAGTTGTTCTGGTTTGAGAAAGGAGCACCGGCCGAGCGCCCTGAATGAATAATAAATTGACAGCAGAGGTAATTGCAAATTCTTATTCGAACGAGTTGAAGCTAACAACATGTCGATTACACACCGGGGGTTGCTAAGAACTGAGGGACAATGCCCCTCTAACCTAAGTGGGCCTACCCGCGAAGCAACTGGTACTTGAGCGGGCGGGGGGGGGGCGGTTTGGTTTCGTGCAAGGCCCTCGCAGCAGGAAGAGGCAGTTGTCATTTGAAAGAAAACGCTCTTTGTTTGTATAAGGTTCCAAACCTTCGCACCCTGATGAAAAAGCCCTTTCTTTTCTATCTTATTAGTAAAGCCTAAACGTCCTTATTGAAGCCTAGCTAACGAGAAATCAAAGCGATAACGCACCTTTCCTAAGATTAGAATCGAAATAGAAGAGAAGGCCTTTCTTTCTCAAAGTCAACTTTCTCCCTTCCCTTCTTGCTTTAGAAAGATTGCAGCTAGCGTGCTGGACTAATATAATAGAAAGTCAAGGCTCTTCTCCTGTTCTACGAATCTACAACTCTCTTTACTGAGCGAGACTCCATCTATATCCCTACTAGTGGTTATTCTTTCCAGGCCATTTGTTTGACAGCTTAAACTAGACCCCACTTTCGATTAGATAGGTTTCGGTCTTAATCAAGATAGGTCAAGGGCGCGTCGGAACGGTCGGTAGCTACTTAGTCTCATCCGAGAGTCTAATCTCCTTGTACTGCTTTTTTTCTTTTTCAAAGAAAAAAGGTCGATTTAGGCTCCTTCCCTTCCACCGCATAGCTGCGGTAGCAGGTACTACGAGCCCTCTGTCCCACGCATTTAACCGGCTCGCGTGGTTCACCGGTTCCACCGAAAACTCTCATTTGTTGAAGCGGAGCATAGTGCGCTTTAGGCGCCGAGCGAGAAAGGTCTCTTCTTTCGTTTCGGTTTATTCACTGATCTGAAACTTAGCACTTGTTTTCTTATTGATTCCAGGGGCGGCGGCGTTCTTGAATGAAGTCTATCCGAACCGAATTAGCACTTCTCAGATCAGGCGAGGCCTCTCCAGCGGAGCTGGGCGCCGGGGCCCTGGCTGCACTAGCGATTGGCACATAGGGGAGTGGTTGCCCGGCTTTCTCGGCCTGGTATCCTGCACCTCGCGTTCATGATATCTACATTCAACTGTGCCCCGGAGACACGGTCGAAGCACGCCCGCCCAGTGTGCTTCTTTCACGACATGCTCTGGTCCCGGGTGTCTTCCAGTGGTCTTCTAGCGTTAGAAGAAGTCGTGTCCGTCCCGGACATCTGCAACGCCCTTCCCCGCCTTTTTTTTATATGGGGTGAAGGAAAAGACTGACCCCTTCGGTGACTTTCGCGGTCGCCCTCACTGAACCGACTTGAATCTGAACTACGATTCAGATCAAGTCTTACCGAAATCGGATTTCCTTTTCGTGCCATATGCGCTTAGACTTGACTTTTTTCCCTTTTTTATTCCCGGTCCAATATTAGTTCTCGAAGATCTTCGTTTCCGTGTAGAAGCAAACTCTCCAAATTGATGACCTCCTTCAGTGATCTTACAACGAACAGGAGTTTTTCCATTGTAAATTCGTACGGAGCAATCAACGAATTCCGGCAAAATAGAAGAAGATGTGACCCAATTTTCCTGTTCAAAAGAAGATCTCTCTTCTTCTTCATTCTCAACAGGAATGCATCAAAAAAAACTTCCCTTCCATATAGATCGTCGTGGCATGAACTCAGAATTTCTTCGCTTCGATTCCGCCCCTACTTCAATTAAAGCTAGCTCCTACTCCTCCTTCATCGTCGTTGGTCCTTTTTTGACATTGTATAGTGAGAAAGCTCACCTCTGCCTTTAGACGAGATCTTATATATGATTCTCGTAAACCCTAGGAGCCTCTTTTCCTTCTGCCCAGCTCCCCGAAAACAACGTTCGACTTGCATGTGTTAAGCATATAGCTAGCGTTCCTTCTGAGCCAGGATCAAACTCTTCTTTTGACTAGACTATGAAAAAATACGGGTTCTATTCTATCTGGTAGAGTCAACAGAATGGAGTTCC